TCCCAGAGGGACTCGAATTGGAGATACCATTATTTCTGGTACAAGAGTTCCTATAAAAATGGGAAATGCCCTACCTTTGAGTGCGGTTTGAACTATGGATTTACGTAATTGGAAGTAACCAATTAGGTTTACGACGAAACCTAGAAATCGATCACTGATCCAAATTGAGTACCTCTACAGGATAGACCTCAACAGAAAACTGAAGAGTAACGGCAGCAAGTGATTGAGTTCAGTAGTTCCTCATATCAAATATCAAATTATTGACTCTAGAGATCTAGTAATATGGAGAAAACAAAATTGTTTCAAGCACCGACAGAACCAGAAGCGCCCCTCCCTTGTTTCAAAGAGAGGAGGACGGGGTATTCACATTTCATTTGATGGTCAGAGGCGAATTGAAAGCTAAGCAGTGGGAATTCGAAGGATTCCCCGGGGGAAAAATAGAGATGTCTCCTACGTTACCCCCAATATGTGGAAGTATCGACGTAATTTCATAGAGTCATTCAGTCTGAATGCTACATGAAGAACATAAGCCAGATGAAGGAACGGGAAGACCTAGGATGTAGAAGAGCATAACATGAGTGATTCGGCAGATTTTGATTCCTATATATCCACTCATGGAGTACTTTACTTCATTTGATGAGATTTTACGATATAGAAGATCCACCTGTATAGATATCATCATCTACACCCAGAAAGCCGTATGCTTTGGAAGAAGCTTGTACAGTTTGGGAAGAGGTTTTGATTGATCAAAAAGAAGAATCTACTTCAACCCATGTGCCCTTAGGCACGGCCATACATAACATAGAAATCACACTTGGAAAGGGTGGACAATTAGCTAGAGCTGCGGGTGCTGTAGCGAAACTTATTGCAAAAGAGGGGAAATCGGCCACATTAAAACTACCTTCTGGGGAGGTTCGTTTAATATCCCAAAACTGCTCAGCAACAGTCGGACAAGTAGGGAATACCGGGGTGAAACTCAAAAGTTTGGGTAGAGCCGGATCGAAATCTTGGCTAGGTAAACGTCCCGTAGTAAGAGGGGTAGTTATGAACCCTGTAGACCATCCCCATGGGGGTGGTGAGGGAAGGGCCCCAATTGGTAGAAAAAAACCCGCAACCCCTTGGGGTTATCCGGCACTTGGAAGAAGAAGTAGAAAAAGGAAGAAATATAGTGATAATTTGATTCTTCGTCGCCGTAGTAAATAGGAGAGAAAATCGAATTTTTTTCTTCTAAAAAAAAAAAATAGGAGAAATTCACTGTGATACGTTCGTTAAAAAAAAATCCTTTTGTAGCAAATCATTTATTAAGAAAAATAAAGAAACTTAACACAAAGGCAGAAAAAAAAATAATAGTAACGTGGTCCCGGGCATCCACCATCATACCTACAATGATTGGCCATACTATCGCTATCCATAATGGAAAAGAAAAAATACCTATTTATATAACAGATTATATGGTGGGTCATAAATTGGGAGAATTTGCACCTACTCTTTATTTCAAGGGGCATCCAAAAAAAGATAAAAAATCTCGTAAAAAAAGATAAAAAATCTCGTCATTGATTTGATTAGCTATTTCCTTTTAATAGTAATTGGAAAAGGTTAATAGTAATTGGAAAAGGAATCCTTTTTTTACTTTTTTTAGAGATTCATTTTTCATTTGAAATTCAAATGAAAAATGAATAGTAGAAGAAAGAGAATAAAAAAAGAGAATATGGATGCTATTTAGTAAGAAGAGGAAGAAAAAGTTATACGATAAAAAGACTAACTTGTCATATAAATATTGTATTGAAATATATATGCTTATAAGAAGAATATAAGATATGCTTAAAACTTCGAATAAGTCAAAAAAAGTCCACAAATATGACATTTCATGATATATATTATAATAATGAGGGATTATGGCACAAAAAATCAATCCACTCGGTTTCCGAGTTGGTACAACTCAAAATCATCATTCTCTTTGGTTTGAACAACCAAAAAATTATTCTCAGGGTCTACAAGAAGATAAAAGAATAAGAAACTGTATCCAAAATTATGTACAAAAAAATATCAAATTTCCTTCTGGTATTGAAGGGATTTCACGTATAGAGATTCAAAAAGGAATTGATCTTATTCAGGTTATAATAGTTATGGGATTCCTAAAATTAGGGAAAAGGCAATCTAAAAAAATAACAGAATTACAAAAGAAAGTAATCAAAGAATTGGAGACGAATGGAATCGAAGAATTATGGATGATTGTACAAAAAGAAATGAATCCTATAAGTTTAAGTTATCGAAAACTGAACATTAAAATTAGAAGAATTCGAAAGCCTTACAAGGATCCGATTATTCTTGCAAAATTTATAGCGGAACAATTAAAGAATCGAGTTGCATTTCCCAAAGCAATGAAAAAGGCTATTGAATTAGCCAAGCGGGCCCATACAAAAGGAATTAAAGTACAAATTTCGGGACGCCTGGGGGGAAAAGAGAAGGCACGCGTCGCATGGATTAGAGCAGGTAGAGTTCCTTTACAAACCGTTCGAGCTAAAATTAATTATTCCTCTTATACGGTTCAAACTATTTATGGGGTATTAGGCATCAAAATTTGGGTATTTTAGGCATCAAAATTTGGATATTTGTAGACGACGAATAGTCAATAAATAGTCAATCCTTAATTGACTTAATCTTTACATTATACCCTTTGACAGAACAAAAAATGAGAAATTCTTTCATTCTTTTTCTGGCCAATCAAAAGAAGAAAAATTCGATTTATTATTCTATAAGTTCTATAAGAAGTTCTATAAGGTTAAATAAAAAGGTTAAATAAAATAAAAAATTCGATTTTTTATTTAATATACTATACTTGCTATGCTTAGTCCCAAAAGAACCCGATTCTCTAAACAACATAGAGGGAGAATGAAAGGAATGTCTTCTCGAGGTAATCGTATTTGTTTCGGTAGATATGCTCTTCAGTCACTTGAACCCGCTTGGATTACGTCTAGACAAATAGAAGCCGGACGTCGGGCAATGACACGAAATATACGCCGCGGGGGAAAAATATGGGTACGTATATTTCCCGACAAACCAGTTACGATAAGAACCAAAGAAACGCGTATGGGGTCGGGGAAAGGAGATCCCAAATATTGGATAGCTGTCGTTAAACCAGGTAAAATACTTTATGAAATGGGCGGAGTAGCAGAAAAAATAGCCAGAAAAGCTATTGAGATAGCAGCATCCAAAATGCCTATGCGAACTCAATTGATTATTTCAAAATGGGACTATCAAACCAAAGAAAAAAGAGACTTTGTAATGAAAAAAAAAAAATTCTAAGTTTCTTTTTTTATTTTTGGACAAGCAATATTTTTTTTCCTTTTGCATTAAAATAACAAAATGATATGATCCAATCTCAGACCTATTTAAATGTAGCAGATAACTGCGGAGCCCGAAAATTAATGTGTATTCGAATCATAGGGGCTGGTAATCGCGGATACGGTCATATCGGCAACGTTATTGTTGCTGTGATCAAGGAAGCAGCAAAAGATTCCTCTCTAGAAAAATCCGAAGTGATCAGAGCTGTAATTGTACGTACTCGTAAACAATTCAAACGCTCCTGCGGCACTATTATACGATATGATGATAATGCCGCAGTTGTCATTGATAAAAAAAGAAATCCAAAGGGAAGTAGAGTTTTTGGCCCGATTGTCGAGGAATTGAGGGAGGTCAATTTCACAAAAATAATTTCATTAGCACCTGAAATATTATAAGATAATATTCAAAGATAAAGCGTTAGAAAAGCATTCTAAGATGAGATAGAAAATAGTAGAGAATTCTACTATTTTTTTTTTAGTATTTGAATTCAACCGATTAATCAAATTAATTAGTAGATTAGCTTTTAGGTATATACCTTAAAACAAATATAGTGAATCATGAATTAAAAAAAAGAAAGGAAGGGCCTATCTTGATTATATCAAATCTTAAAAACAAAAAAATGGTTGTCTATCATGAGTAAAGACACAATTGCTGATATATTCACCTCTATACGAAATGCTGAGATGAGCCGAAAAGAAATCATTCGAATCGTATCTACAAATATCACTAGAAACATTTTGGAAATCCTTTTACGAGAAGGTTTTATTGAAAATGTAAGGAAACATCAGGAAGGTAACAAAAAATTCTTGGTTTTAACCTTACGACATAGACGACATAGAAAAACGAAAAAAAAAGAACATAGAGCTAGTCTAAAATTAAAACAGATTAGTCGACCTGGTCAACGAATCTATTCTAACTATCAACAAATTCCTAGAATTTTAGGCGGGATGGGAATTGTAATTCTTTCTACTTCGCAGGGTATAATGACAGATCGGGAGGCTCGACTAAAAAGAATCGGCGGAGAAATCTTGTGTTACATATGGTAAGCCTTTTGATATCCAAATTCTATCCATTTGGATTTTGTAAAAAAAAGAGCAAGTCAGGGGTTTCAATAGCATTTCTGCTACATTAAATTTAGTAGATACTTCCAAATCGTTTTCTTTTTATATAGGGATATAACTCAATCAAGATGGAAAAAAAAGTCTGTATATTCCGAACGCAAAATATGAAAAAAAGGCCCTGCGCTCGTAGAATTTGTGGAAGATGTCGAATAGTACGTAGAAAGGGACGAATTCGAGTAGTTTGCCCTAACCTGAGACATAAACAGAGACAGGGATAATTTTTCTAAACAAAGCAAAATCTAAAGGATCTGAAAGATAAATCCAAATAAAAAAAGATCTATTTTGACACGAAATGGATATATCCATAGGTCTCGTGCTTTTATTTGAGATAAAAAAATATGGCAAAAAAAAAGGTAAAACTTATAACCGAAAGAAGTAGTATAAGAAGAATTTTGTTGCGCAGGTTTCGTCGGCGTATTCGTAAAAGTGCACGTAAAATATCAAAGGGATTGTTTCATGTCCAAACAACTTTTAACAATACTATTATCAGCGTTACAGATGAACAGGGTGGGGTGATCTATTGGTCCTGTGCGG